TCTTTTATTGTCCTCCTGTCGTCAATTGACGTATGACTTAGGGCTCAATATAATTTCATATGGCTTAGGTGAATTTGAATAATTTGACCGGCCAAATAATATTTTGGTAAAGCAACTAAAATCCAATGCGAAGGAAAGGATCTTGGGGATCCAACCCAGCTTTGTGAATGATAGAGATAAAGATTCTACTATATGTGTTTATATTGCTTTTTTATTTCCTAAGGGTGTTGGCCCTCGGGACCTAGTATTTCTGCTTCTAGTTTATTTCTAGATCAAGGTGGCCATAGGCCCCTATGGTCCAGTGGTTACGACCTCTCTCTTTCACGGAGAAAACGAGGGTTCAAGTCCCTCTGGGGGTGTAACAACACTCAAGACTATAGGAAGACTATAGGAGTAGGAGTGGGATTTTATATCAAGTGATCCCTGTTTGTCAAGTCCTTCTATTAGTCTACTTAGTTCTATTAGTCTACTTAGAAGGACTTCATATTTTATATCATTTGATATTTCTATTTATTTGTCAAGTCTGCCTGGGAGATGAAAGGAAGTTGATTATGGAACGTCTAAAATGAATTAGGCGTTGGGTCGATGCCCGAGTGGTTAATGGGGACGGACTGTAAATTCGTTGACAATATGTCTACGCTGGTTCAAATCCAGCTCGGCCCAACAATTTGGCAACCTACTATCAGATGGTAGAACCCTCTTGTTCTTAAGAAATACCTATCCAAATTTTCTGCTAGATCTCTTCTTATTTCCCTGGGATTGTAGTTCAATAGGCTAGAGCACCGCCCTGTCAAGGCGGACGTTACGGGTTCGAGCCCCGTCAGTCCCGACGGATCCAATAAGTACATAAATTCGCCTCTTTATTTTCTTCTTTATTTTCTGTGAAAGTGAAAGAAGGGGAGCATAATTGAATTCCGAAGGGGTTTCCCCTCTTTTTTTCAGGATTCTGTCGAAGAAAGAACAAACCCTAAACAAAAAGGAAAATAACTAAAATAGTGAAGTTGATAGAATATTCCATTTTTCTCCCGCGACTCATTTTTATCATACTTCTTTGGAAGACAAAGAAAATTGGATCATTAAAATTTAGAACCTAATTCCTCTCTTTTTCCACTTCGCTTGTATTGTTTGTTGGGGTTTTGTAGTTAATGGAAACAGACGTGTGGTTAGATGAGACTTCATTTGATGGTTCTACAAGGAAGACCTAAAAAGAAAGAAGAGAAAATAAGGATAAATAAAGGATTTTTTTATTGGTCCGGGAATCCAATCTTGGATTCGGTATGGATAAAAGATCTTCGTATGTTATACTATTCAATTCTCGACGACGAATTAATTTAATAGCTCAGATATTGTTATTCATGATATTGATCCGATTAAAGATCATCGATAGGTAATGCATTCATTGAATTGACAGGTGAAAGATTTATCATCTCTATGGGATTAAATCCCGAGTTATTGTGAAATAAAAAAACGATGAGATTATGGAAGTAAATATTCTTGCATTTATTGCTACTGCACTGTTCATTTTAGTTCCTACTGCTTTTCTACTTATAATTTACGTAAAAACAGTTAGTCAAAACAATTAATTACTTTAAATGAAACTTGACTTCTGAATTCTTATCAATAGTTAAAGAAATCAAATGAAAAGTATTCTATTTTTGCGTCTTAAATGAAATCAAGGGGCTATAATCCGCGGTATTCTATGAGATCCGAGAGTATGGTAAGTAAGAAAAAAATTTCTTACTTACCATACTCTCTAGTAGTGTTATGTTATAGTAGTGTATAAAGTTGTAAATAGAGTTGGTATACTCTATTATCTTCTATCTTCAATATATGTAGTTATTAATCCATATATAGAATTGACGTAGGACCCAATTCTATTTCTTTGATACATCTATTTATTCCGATGAATCTGAAATAATCGTTTTACTGTTATAGAATACATTTCTCCACTATAATCCAATGGAATTTCGAAATGAAGATATTTTTATTTCAAAATTATTTCAATTCAAATAAAAAATGCGTTACGGAACGATCTATAAAAGAATTGATAGCGTTTCATTCCTCAACTAAATTAGGAGTGCTTTTAAAGTCCACTTCTTCCCCATACTACGAGTGAAAGGGAAAATGTAAAGACTACCATTAAAGCAGCCCAAGCGAGACTTACTATATCCATGTGAATTATGTCCCTTATCTCTATGATAGAATTATTCCATTATTGCTCACTAATAATAGTAGAATGAATGGTCCGGAGTCAAAAAGGGATTCTGACCAAACACTATTGATGAACCAATCAAATAAACCCATTTCAAATCAAAAATTCCTATATGATTTCTAATGGGGAAAGACTAAACACAAGTAAAATACACAATGACACTACAAAGGAATGTTACTAATGGAATGGAACGTCCAGTAATAAAATAAGAGAGCCCTTTCCTTTTTTTCTTGCCCTTCAAAGTAAAAATAGATCAATTGCTATCTATTACATACTTTTATTTCCTATTTGATATTGATATTTGATATAATCCGTACCCCTTCGCGATTGTCTATCTGAAGGAGTTGGGAGATAGTATATTATACTCTTGACGAGGGGTGAAAAAAAAATCATTTTTTCACTTTTTCTTTTCTATAAAAAATCTATGCAATCTCAATCTAATAGTGATTGAATGCCTGAACACTCAGAGATTCTCGCGAGTCTATATATGTAGATTACAGTATAGAAATTCCCTAACTAGTAGTTGAATTATCCCCCGGCTATCCAATGTAATTCAAGACCCAATGAGTATAGCAGTAGAAGGGAATCGGAAAGTCTTGCTTCGACCTTTATAATCTTTTTATATTCAAAGATTTCCAATCTTTTACAAAATTACCAGAACAGATGTTTAGAATCAACCAAGTATCAACAGTCCCCTTATTCTGTTCTGCTGGGGAAAATTGGGTTTAGTTATATCAGCAGAGCAGAATAAGATATTTCTATTCATTTGTTGATGAGGCGGCACCCGGATTTGAACTGGGGAAAAAGGATTTGCAGTCCCCCGCCTTACCACTCGGCCATGCCGCCAAAACGATACACAACAGGATAAAAAATTACCGTTGGATTACTAAACTTTAGTTTATTGTACTTGCATCCCCTTTTTCATCCTTAAATATAAAAAAATTATAAAATAAACCCTTTTTCCCCTTTTGATTGTGTTTTATTTACCCCTTTGATTTGATTGATTGTATAGTATCTCAAAACACACAATGCCGAAAAACTTCCACTCACTTTTCTATTGAAAAATCAAATTCTATTTTGACTCAAAAAAGCTAAAATTTATGACAAACAGGAACCATTAACTATTCGTTGACTGAGAATTCGTGAATTATTCTTAGATTTGAATATAAAATTTGGTTTGCCTAATGACATAAGAAAATACAAATTGATACATCCTTAATTGATTCTTTTGAATCAAAAACCATTCTCCATTTCCATTATAACAAAAATTATAAGTATATGTAAACCCCAGAACGGAAATTTTTACACAGATACCAAGTATTTAGAGTATGTTGCCTATAAATAAAAGGAATTCGTTGGAACAAAAAAAGGCCCGGCTGGGTATTGACCGGGCCAGGTCCAAAAGGCACCTCGAACAAAATAAAAGCAAGAAGGTCTTCTTTATTTATCTTTCTATTTGGATCTTTCGAGCATCTAAATGGAATTGCTAATTATATAATAACGATAAAGAATGTGAAAGAAATACTTTCTTTAATCCTTACTTGATGTGTAATGTAACATAGTAATTATCTTTTTCAATTGGGAGAGATGGCTGAGTGGACGAAAGCGGCGGATTGCTAATCCGTTGTACGAGTTATTCGTACCGAGGGTTCGAATCCCTCTCTTTCCGTTTCCGTTGATGACTTTCTATTTTTTTCTTTCAATTTTCGCAAACCCCCTTTTTATTTTTTCCTAGTTAAACGTGTGGAATAGATAAAATAAAATTGAAAGAAAATTGTAAAATCAAGCAAGAAAAACTAAATTTTTATTTTATTCTTCACGTCCTGGATTACGTCCTGGATCATTGGATAGGAATCCAAAGATGAAGAGAGAAACAAAGAATATTACTACTGTGTAAACGAAAAGTTTGAGAGTAAGCATTACACAACCTCCAAGATCATTTTTTGAAAAAGAAAAACGAGAAAAGATAATAGATCCTCCATTTTTATATCACATATCCTATTTTGACACCAAGAAAAAAATTCTAGAAATAGAAAAGAATGTTCAGAAATTCAAATGAAGTTAAAATGAAATTTCATTTCAATTTGTAATATAATAAGAGTCTTTAATTACCACAAATCACTTTCATACCCATAATTAGCTATTGTAAGGGACCCTAAGCTAATTATTGTAAGGGACCCTAAGCTAATAAGGTATTTCACCATAAAAAGGATTAAAATCGGGAAATGCGGCGAGCCGGGTTTCTCGCGGCTATCCGATAATTTCACTGTTTGAATCGAAGGTTCATACTGTCAGACTTATTTGATCTTATCAATTGTTATAATTTTTATCGAATAAATCATGAATTTTCTAGGATAGTATTAAAGATCTTATCGAAAACTTACAGCAGCTTGCCAAACAAAGGCTAAAAGAAAAAAGAACAGGGGTATGACTGGCATGACATCTACGATTGGATTCAAAAAAGCATAGGCTTCGGGCAATTTGGCGAAGAAAAGACTACTCGGATAAAGGGCAGAATTAAGACAGATCAAACTAAAGATATTAAGCATAACAGACATTTTTTTCGTCGAGATAATTGCATTTTGATTGAGTTATTGATATAAGGAAAAATAAAGAAAGTAGGGTAGACAAAAAAATCCTTCTTTTTCCGTTCAATCAAAAATCCTCCAATTCTCAAAGGAGAATAGAAGAAATCATACTTTCATACAATATCTTAATTGAATTATATGTAATGATCAATAAATTCAGTTGAATTCTAGATATACACATGTCAAAATCCTAGCACGAATCTATAATAGATTCTATAAAGAATAAAGATTTTCTATAGATAGTTTGGGCTGGAATTGACGAACACTTAATACCAATATTATTCTTTATTAGTATTAGTGTCCAATAAAAGTAGAAATGGGGCGTAGCCAAGCGGTAAGGCAACGGGTTTTGATCCCGCTATTCGGAGGTTCGAATCCTTCCGTCCCAGAGCATATCCGTTGTATCTGAATACTTCTTTTTTGTTCAACAAGGTTCTGTTTAAAGGTCTAATATTGGATAGAATATTATTCCTCTTTCTTTTTTAAATTTTGAATTATTCTTTTCGGAATCATATCTAAGTTTTTCACAAACTGAACTAAATCGAGTTCAAATGACATGCAAATGCAAAAGTAACTGATAACTGAAACCTTTTCTGATTCAGATAAAGATAAGATGAGACCTAGATCACAGTTCCAGAAAGATTACTTAATCTCAGGCTAAACAAAATATGAAAATACATATAAAACGAGGAAGTGCTTAGTTTATAGGTATGTATTGTTATCCTATTTCAGTCACAATAGTCTTTCTATTTTTGTGAAAAATAATTAGCATCCCTAAAATATTAAAATTGAAATATTTAACAATAATATTTCTTTTTATTGTTCGATCTATTTAGCTTATTTGCTTTACATCATTGACAATTCCATTAGAAAATATTTTTCTTTCTTATGATAATAAAATGGAGTCTTTACTGCAAAACTTGATTCAAATAATGATGCAGAAGTAGGAAACTTTTTCAAGTAGCAAGATTTGTAATGATTCCTTATGGATTGAATCTTTGGGAAGTTGGAAATGGGTCAGCCTATCTTATTGAGTAACTTGAAGAGGCAGAGTAAAATAGAATTTATTTATTCCTACGATTTCTGTTAGTTATGTTATTTCTATATTTAGATTAGATTTCTGGATATTTCTGTTAGATATTTTTTTGAGATCGATATTTATAGAAAAATGTTCCATTCATACAAAAAAAGCCGGGGTCTTGCTAATATTTCTTCAGAAAAATCTTTATTGTCTATGTAGATAGATAAGAAAAAATAGAAATGACTATGTCTATGTACCGAGCGAACCAACGACTATTCATGATTCCATAATTGAATCAATTCCATACTGGTTCCAAATTAGAGGAATGTTATGGTAAAACTTCGTTTAAAACGATGTGGTAGAAAGCAACGTGCGACTTGAAGGACACGATCCGGCGTGGATTCTTACCACCATTTTATATAGGAATGAAAGTGCTCTTGGCTCGACATCTTTTGTTCTATTCTACTAGAACCCCTCTTTTTTTATTGGGTTGTAATGTAAATAGTGCATGATGGAGCTCGGGTAGAAAGTATTTATTGTATTTATTAATTTCTCAGGGGCAACGATCTAGGGTTAATGCCAATCAATAAATTGGAACAACTTCGTAAGTATATCTTCGATATAGAAATCGAAAGGATCTGATTCTAGCAAAATTTCAATTAAAAAAATTTTTGTTGGAAGGGCTAAAACTTTTTCGATCCACAGTGTATCGCGCACGAATCAACCGTATGATTCTTTAATAGAAAGAAATCACAATAAGGGGTATGTTGCTACCATTTTGAAAGGATTAAGAAGCACCGAAGTAATGTCTAAACCCAATGATTTAAAACAAAGATAAAGGATCCCAGAACAAGGAAACACCACTTCAATTGTCTCACGGATCCGAATAAAGAATAAAAATAGATTTTAAACGAGACAAAAAAAAGGGGTTAAAGACCACTCAATAAAAAAATATCTTAAATTTAAGATATTTGAGAATTATTGAACTTGAGTTATGAGTACAAATGATTTTTTTTCAGGAAGCAAAAAAAATGACTATGAGTTAAATTATAGACTCATTTCTTTTACGGATTCCTTTTCTATTTATTCTAATTTTATCCATAGACAAAACTTCTAATCATTTTTTTCTCGAGCCGTACGAGGAGAAAACTTCCTATACGGTTCTAGGGGGGGGTTCTTTTTCATCTACATCTATCCCGATGAGCCGTCTACCGAATCGTTGCAATTGATGTTCGATCCCGAAGAGAAGGAAGAGATCTTCGGAAAGTGGGTTTTTATGATCCGATCAAGAATCAAACTTATTTAAACGTTCCCGCGATTCTCTATTTCCTTGAAAAAGGCGCTCAGCCTACAGGAACTGTTCAGGATATTTTAAAAAAAGCAGAGGTTTTTAAGGAACTTTACCCTAATCAAACGAAATACAATTAATTAAATTAAGGAAATAAAAACTAAGGGTAGGATAGGATAGTGATTTCTATATCATTTTGGATATCTTTTCTATACTATGTTTTTTTATTTCATTCTTTTCTTGCTCTATTCATATTCATATCTATTTCTCATTGTTTTTTTTTAGAATATTTTGTAAAACCTTATTTGATTGATCCTCACAAAATAAAAAATTATGGCATTACCTGCAATCGCGTGGTTTTCATTCGAACTCTAATACCAAGTAAGAAACA